AAGGGTTCAGAAGAAAGCGAGAATAAAAAAAGGATAGGTGCAGAGACTCAATGGAAGCTGTTCTAACAAGTGGGGTTGACTTCTTTACGTTATTACATTAACGTAATCCTTATATCAAAACTACAGAAAGGATAAACCTATATACATACGTATATGTACTGAAATCCTATCTCAAATGATTAATGACGACCCGAATCTTTATTTATTTATATTTCTATAAATAATAAATAAAAATCGAAAGAGTTGTTGTGAATCGATCCAAATTGAAGAAAGAATCGAATATTTATTAATAAAATTTATCGTACGAGAATAAAGATAGAGTCCCATTCCACACGTCAATACCGACAAGAATGAAATTTATAGGAAGAGGAAAATCCGTCGACTTTAGAAATCGTGAGGGTTCGAGTCCCTCTATCCCCAAAAAGGCCCGTTTGATTCCCCAATTATTTATCCGATCCGCTCTTTTCATTTCGTTAGCGGTTTAAAATTCGTTATGTTTTTCAATCATTCTACTCTTTTACAAATGGATCTGATTGTGGAAATTTTTTTTTTCTTATTACAATATTTGTGATATATATGATACGCGTACAAATGAACATCTTTGAGGAAGGTATCCCCACTTCCAATTTGAATGATTAACAATACATATCATTTCTTGTACTGTATTAAAACTTATAAAGTTTTCTTTTTGAAGATCCAAGAAATTACAAGGTCTGGATAAAGCTTTGTAAGACTTTTTTTGTCTTTTTAATTGACATAAACTCAAGTTATCTATTAAAATAAGGACGATGCACGGATAATGGTCGGGATAGCTCAGCTGGTAGAGCAGAGGACTGAAAATCCTCGTGTCACCAGTTCAAATCTGGTTCCTGGCACATGATTTATTTGTATGAGTATCCGTTTTACAAATGAATTGATATGGGTCAACATACATATTCATTACTAGTCTATATCATAATAGATACTTATCTATCTAGGTGTCTGAGAATATACCCTTTCCAGAATTATAGAATAGATGCTAGAATTATAGAATAGATGAGTAAAGAGTATGTCTATAAAATCTGTAAAATAAAAAAAAATTAGATTTTACTTCCTTTTCTTTTTTATTTGTTCATACGGTGCCTCTTACCGTTCAAAAACAATGTTAATACTTTAGATATTTAATACTTCATACATATTAAAATAGAAAGGTTAAATTAATTGGTTGAAAGACTCAAAGGTATAGTCTCGCGGAGTTGAAAGGTGGGAATAACCAAGATTCATTTCAGATACAGTACAAATAAAATCCAAGCCCTCCTCTCATTTCGTTGTCTTTTCTTTTCATATTCTATTTCTTCATTTCCTCCTATGTGACTTTGTCGAACTCATTTAAGGTTTGTGCGTGGTACATAGTTCATGATGCGAAACTCTTTTGGGTCATCCTAATACTAATTGTATTTTTTTAATTGTCTTGTTTTTTTTTTTATTTATCCTTTTTATTTCTATTTTTTATTGTTTCTATTTTTATATATTATATATTTATTTATTTGAATAGAAACAATTTTTTTTTTATTCTATTTATTTTGTATTATTTATTTGTATTTGATTTATATTTTATTTCGTTTTATTTAGCCCATTTAGAATAGAATGCGAATGAGACTTCCATTACGCTCTTTGGTCTATAAGAGAACGTACAAACATTATTTGAATACCTGGAGTTGTAGAAGTGAAAATTAGTTTCTTATTTTATTATTTATATTTAATTTTATTATTTATATTTAATGATTTAATGAGCATCCTGTATTTCATAAAAATTCGGGGCAATATAATCCTTACGTAAGGGCCATCCTATCCAACTTTCGGGCATTAAGATACGTTTCAGACGTGGATGATTATCATAAAAGATTCCCAACATATCATAAGATTCCCTTTCTTGAAAATCCGCACTTTTCCAAACCCAGAAAACAGACGGAATTCTAGGATTCCACCTTGGGGCAAATACTTTTATACATACCTCTTCTGGTTGATCTATACCATAAGCTATTCTCGTAAGATGATACACACTAGCTAACAGTCCGCCCGGTGCTACATCATAGGCACATTGGGAACGTAAATAATTGTAACCATATACATATAAAATGACAGCAATGGAATGCCAATCCCCAGGCTTTATTTGTAAAGTCTCTATTCCTTGGTAGTCGAAGCCCAAAGATCTATGAACTAACCCATGTTTGGCTAGCCAAGCAGACAAACGACCTTGCATCTTTTTTATCTCCCCCACATTTTGATTTGTATAAAACTTTTATTTGTCTCTATAAGTTAAGTATTTCACATTTACGATGAAATTTATGAAAATTATTGTTTGTTATTATGTAAAAAAATGTGAAAAAAAAAAAAATCCTGCCTAATTCACTAATTCGGGGGAAGATACCGAACTCTTGTTGTATTTGAAAAATATTTCAAGAGGGATCTCCGAAGTCGATGTAGATGGTGGTTGATCGAGTAATCCTCGATCATAATT